TTTTTCCATAGAAATGTATTCGCTCAATCAAAGTTCTAAAAGAAGTTAATCGTAAATAAGAGGATTGTTTACGAATAAGCACTAATAAAATTTCGCACTCAAATACATAAGAATTGTATAGGAACCAAAAGAATCTTTTATTTTCTTTCGAAAAAACATAAATAGATTTCTTCTGAATAATGGGGAGATTATTCCAATTATGGTATTCGTGAAGAAAGAATTGCAATAAATGTAAAAAGGGAACATCTTGAATCCAGCACTGAAGGATTTGCACCAAGATTTCCATATGGATGGGATGAGGTATTAGTATATCTAAAACATAATTTAAATGCAATAATTTGTCCTCTAAAAAAGGAAAAATTGAATGAATTGATCGTAAATTATGATATTTGGGTATTTCTTTTTTTTCTAAATAAGATACTAATCGAAAGGAAAATGGAATTTCCAAAATAATTGCAAAACTTTCTGATATAATTTGAGAATAAAAATAAGAATAAAAAAAAATTTTGTGGGTGTGCCCAACAAATAAATTTTGGTTAGAATAATTAACCGAAGAAATTAAAGAATTCTTTTGATAGATTCGAGTAATTAAACGTTTTACAAGTGATAAACTAGATTTATTATCATAACCAAAAACTTCTACGGGTTCATAAAAAATCAAACCATTTAAACCATGATCATGAGCAAGTGCATAAATATACTCCTGAAACAGTAACGGATATAGGAAATATTGTTGCCAAGATCTACCTTTTTCTAAATATTCTTGTAATTCTTCCATTGACTTCAATTTCTACTTGAACCAGAAACAATAGGTATTTCTTGTATTATCAAATTATACATAGTGCAATGCGGTCAGAACAGAGTATGTATCATGTATGAAAAAAAAATATATACCCCGGAAGAGTCCAATCAACAGATCTTTTTCCTTTCCCCTTCTATCCAATGGGCCAATGGGTTTATCTTCGTTCTATTAAATTATCAGAGGATAAAAAATCTTTTATTTTTGCAACCCGATCGCTCTTTTGACTTTGGAAAATTTTTTTTGTCAGTATACTGTTTCTTCTACACATTAGTTTCCAATCCATAATAGAAAATAATTAGGATTTTTTTTATTCTTAAAAAAAAAGAATCAAAGGCCCATTCACAGGAGACCCCTTCCCCACATCAGGCACTAAGTTATTTTTAACGTTTAATTAGATCGGGAAATTATTCAAATTAAGAATAGAAGCTCGTTGCTTTTTTTTTTTACCAGAATTAGAACCATAAAGCTCTATCCATTTATTCACTAGACCAAACTCTAACTGTGAATAGAATATAATAAGAAATTCAAAAAATGAAAATGCAATTCCATTTTTTCTTATTATTTTATTACGACATGCGGTTTTTTCCATCCATTACCTTTCAGGATCAGTCGTGGTCTTATAGACTCTACCAAAAGTCTGGACGAATTCGTTACTTCATCCAAATGTGTAAAAAACCATAATCGCACTTAAAAGCCGAGTACTCTACCATTGAGTTAGCAACCCAGAGAAATACGTATATACAAGCGGAAAAAATGAAATTGAACTATACAACTACGTAAAAACATTGAATTTTGAATTCAAAAGAAATATAAAGGAAAGATTGGATGATCAATTAAACAAAATAGCAAAGTGAATTGGATTAAATTAAAGACAGATAAAAAAAATGTAAAAATTCACATTTAAGGACCACCCCCCCCCCTTTTTTTTTATAAAATATAAAAATTTTTGATTTTCGTTAAAAAAATATATCTTGTATAACAAACAGTAAATTTGGCAAACCCATAATTTGAATGAAGTAAAGGAAAAACCCATAAATAAATAAGGATCGAAATAAACGGATCTATTTATCTACGATCAAATTATATTTGTTCGATACACCATTGTCAATATGAATAAATTGTTGAGAAAAAAAATGAATAAAAAAAAAAACTACATAAAATAAGGATTTGTGTTGGATTGGCACAACAAGAAATATGATAAATATAAAACATAATATAGAACAAGAAAAGAGCAAATTGTGAGTAAATAATTACCCCACAAATGTATACTAGTTACCTTTTTTTTTTATAATTTTTTTATTTATGAAGCTTTTTCTTTTTTAAATTCTGCTTTTCTTAAAATATCATAAACAGTTCCTGTAGGTTGAGCACCTTTTTCAAGGAAATAACGAATAGCAGGAACGTTTAAATAAGTTTGATTTTGTATTGGATCATAAAAACCCACCTTTCGAAGATCTCTTCCTTCTCGTCGGGATCGAACATCAATTGCAACGATTTGATAGATCGCTCATTGGGATAGATATAGATAAATAACCCCCCCTAGAAACGTATAAGAGGTTTTCTCCTCATACGGCTCGAGAAAAAATGATTCTAATATTTCTGTATATAATGTAAAATATATTAAAAAATTTATGAATTAGACTATGATTTAAGTTTTTTTGTTCTTACTTACATAAAACATAAAAAAAAAAATAAAGAAAAAAAGAAATATCATTCGTACTCATAACTCAAGTTGGGTAATTCTGAAAAAGTCCGAAGGTAAATCCTTAGGAATTTCTTGAGTCGTCTCTAACCTCTTTTGTTTGTTTCGTCTCGAATCTATTTTGAGTCTCCATCATTATACTAAAAAAAAATATTGAGACAATTGAAAATAGTGTTTCCTTGTTCCGGAATTCTTTCTCTTTGCTTTTCAAAATCATTAGGTTTAGATATTACTTCGGTGATCCTTACCTCCCCTTTTTCAAAATGGCAGCAACATACCTTTTGTTTTTTGTTATTTCTTTCTATGGAAAGATAATATGAACGATTTATTCCCTTGTAATGTAATATAAATATTTTTTTTTGATTTCATTTCAAACTTGTTGGGATTTGAATCCTTCAATTTAAAATTGAAATTTCTATATTGAGGATATACTTACAAAGTAGTCTAATTTATTAATTGTTACTAACCCTAGATTCGCCCCCCCGATAAATGAATCAATACGTTTTGCTCGAGCTCCATCATGTACTATTCCTATTTACCAACCCAATACAAATTAGGTTCCTAACAGGAATAGAACAAACTATGTCGATTCAAGAGCATCTTCATTCCTATAGAAAATGGCGGATGTAAGAATCCACAGTGAATTATGTCCTTCAAGTCGCACGTTGCTTTCTACCACATCGTTTTAAACGAAGTTTTACCATAACATTCCTCTCATTTTTAATTTTATTTTGAATCGGTATGGAATTGATTCAATATGGAATCATGAATAGTCATTGGCTCAATGGTACATAATATTTTTTATGTATGTATCTATGGAGAGGTAAATAATTATCTGAAAAAAGTCTTATATTATAAAGGATTTAAGTTATTTCGCCCCTCTATCCTATGGGGTGAAAGAAATTTCTAAAAAAGAAAAAAGAAAAATAAATGGATTTACTTAAATCTAATTAAAATCTTCAACAGATCATTCGGGATGTTAAATTATGCAAAAAATTCTTCTCGAACAAATAAACTCTAAATCTCAAAAGAATGGCCCTATGGGTTTTCCAATTCCGGAATAAAATCAGTTATTAACAAAATATAAGCTATTCCAATAACTCGAAAAAGTCATAAGTTTCTCTATATCTATAATATAGATTTTTCAAATTTCTTCGAGTACCCAGGTTCATAAAAAAAAGAGTTTTTGTTTTCATGAGTATGAAATAGAAAAGGTCTCGTGTAAGGTATAAAGTAAAATTGAATTCGGTATTCTTTCTTTCAGATGAAAGAAAAAATGAGAATCAAGAATTAAGAAGAATCTAATCTTTTCGTATGCATCATATACAACGAAAATTTGTTACCGGGGGTAATCATGTATATTTAAAGAATCACAGACCCTTTTGACTTAATCAAAGAACTGCTGTTGCTGAAATACAACAATACATAATGTATATATATTATATATATACATAGGGCAGGGCTTGTTCATTTTATACAAACAGATTTGGTTTTACTTTTTTTTTACCGGTTTAGAAGTTTTAAGACGAACGATAAAAGCAAAAAATTCATACCAAAAACCACGTAATCTTTAGTCTCCATGTACAGTGTGTAAGATACACACTTTTCTTTAGGCTTTCTTTCCTTGGGTTGGGGAATTGAATAGAAAAGGATCTTTTTTTCTATTTCAATTCAGAATTACATAATGAATTACATAATGCGAGAATTCACATTTCATGGAACAAAGAGTTTCCATAAGTAACTTACTTCAATATGACTATTTAAATAATAGTCTCTGAATGGTAATGATATACCCAAAAATTGTTTTGAATTTAGAATTCAATGAAATATCTTTATTTCTACCCGTACACTCAATCGCATTTGTGAGAAACTAAATAAAAAAAGTCTAATTTTTATAGAAAAATCAGAACAAAAGGTGAGATCACATTATATCCAAGATTAAAGAAAAAAATTTCCAAGCTTAAAGATAAATTTGTTAAAGAGAAGAATCTTTCCTTTCTCATGTAGACACTCTGGGACGGAAGGATTCGAACCTCCGAATAACGGGACCAAAACCCGTTGCCTTACCACTTGGCCACGCCCCATTTCGATTTCGAATTTATCTTCGATACTAATAAAGACTAATATTGGTATTAGTCGTTCGTCAATCCCAATTCAAATATATATGAAATATATTACTGCTAGGATTCAACACATGGAAATATAGAAAAAAATGATTGATCATTCCATAAAATTCAATTAAGATATTGTATGAAACTAAAATTCCTTGTATTCTCATTCGAGAATGAAAGGGAAGATTTTTGATTTGAGAGCGTTCGAAGAACAAGAAGGTTTTTTGACCCACCTTTTAATTTTTCCCTCATAAAAAGAACTCAATCAAAATCTAATTTTCTAATCTACAAGAATGAAATGTTTGTTATGCTTAATATCTTTAGTTTAATCTGTATCTGCCTTAATTCTACCCTTTATTCGAGTAGTTTTTTCTTCGGCAAATTGCCCGAGGCTTATGCCTTTTTCAATCCTATCGTAGATGTTATGCCTGTCATACCTGTACTATTTTTGCTCTTAGCCTTTGTTTGGCAAGCTGCTGTAAGTTTTCGATAAAATCTTTAATGCTCCGAAAAATTCATGATTTATCCAAAACAAATTTTCTAAAAATTTATAAGATCTTATAAATTTTACATTATGAACCCGCCATTCGAAAATATAAATTCTTGTATTATATTGAATAACCGCGTGGTGATAAATTTTGATCAACTTATTTCCTCGTTCTGACCTTCCAGTAAACAAGGACTTTCTAAAGTCCCCACAATACCAAATAATGGATATGACCAAAAATTTTTGGTATTTTAGGTAATGAAAGAATCAGAATCTTGCTTTTCTTATTATTATTACATTACAAAAACAAAAAATTCGTAAAAATTACCTTTTTCAAGAAAAGATTTCATTTTCTTTTTGGTTTCTTTTTGGGGTGTTATGTCAACATAGTGTATGTGATAAAAAATAGGCAATCTATTTCCCTTTTCAAAAAAAATCTTGGAGATTGTGTAATGCTTACTCTCAAACTCTTTGTGTATACAGTAGTAATATTTTTTGTTTCTCTCTTCATCTTTGGATTCTTATCTAATGATCCGGGCCGTAATCCTGGACGTGAGGAATAAAAAAAAATATTTTGAAAGTCTGAAGCGATCGAGGGGAGCGGAGAGAGAGGGATTCGAACCCTCGGTACAAATAACTCGTACAACGGATTAGCAATCTGCCGCTTTAGTCCACTCAGCCATCTCTCCCAATTTTAATTGCAAATTTTTTATGTGATGTGACAGGCGAAGTAAAAAAGATTTAAATTGAAAAAAGCGCGTTTTTCTTTATTTTTATTATTAAAATTCGAATTTCTAATACTTAATATAAGACTAAAATAACAGTAATGTAATATAAATATAGTAATATAAATATATTCTATATAAATATATATATTTATATTAAACTAGATAAGAGATCTATTAATTTGATTAGTAATTCAATTTTAGAGAATGTAATAATTCGACACAGATATCTTATCTGCAATAGAATAGATATAGAAAAAAACCTTACTTCCTTGATTTTCATTTTGTAAGAAAAGTCCATTCCCCCGGCCTGGTGAAGTACTGGCCGGGCTATTACATTACTTCTGATGAATCAATCATTTCATAGATCAAATGATTTCATTTTTTGTTTTTATTATATCAAATCAAAGATACTTGTTATTGAAGTTATTGAAGTAACAATAAAGACAATTTTAATCTCCATTCCAAGTGTAATTTCTTAGTATTATTAATATAATACTATAGAATATACTATAGAATATGAAAATGTAAGAATATTCAAATTCTTACATTTTTAGTTTTATTAATTAGTATTAAGTAGTATTTTGAATTTTGAGTCTTTTTTCTCAATTTAGTTAATTATTTAACTGGAAAAAAGCACATACAGATATTAAACAATATAATATCAAAAATGAAACACACATATGTTATAACATAACTCTTTTTTTTGTTCAAGGGACATTGAACATTTGAGATCCAATTAATCCGAGTTCAAATTCAAAAATCGGTCAGTTGAAGGGGAAGTAAAAAAAAAAAATGAGGAATTCGTCGTGGTTATAGTCCAGCTTCAATAATTCCTTCAATTTGGGACTGTCAGTAATGACTTATAACAAGTGAAAAATGAGACTTTTTGCTTTATTATAATTTGAGTATAATTTGGTTATTTTAAAAAACTTTCTGTACTTCGCCTTCAAGTACCCCTGGTCCGGGGGGATGAAGTGTCAACGCTCAAGTTTTAATGACTCTGATGCTATTAAGATAGCATCTCATTCTTTTGTTCGACAAAAGGTATATTCATATATAATAATGAATATGAAGCGGGTATAGTTTAGTGGTAAAAGTGTGATTCGTTCAATTAATAACTTAAAAAGTTAAGGGGTCTTTCGGGTTTTTCATATTCCGATCAAAAAAAAACTTTATTTCCTGAAAAGAGTTTAATCCTTTTCCTCTTCCTCTCAATAGCATATTTGAGGAAAAATATAAATTCTCACGATTTGTATCCAAAGTTCAATTGAAATTGAATAAAAGGGTTATAGAGTCGCGAAGCATAATTTTTGAAAAATTGGATCAAATCTTCCAATTAATAAGTATAAGTAAAGGATCTATGGATGAAGATAAAAAACATAAGTGCATTTCCAATCGTAACTAGATCTTCAATTTTTGTCTTGTAAAGGTAAGATTAAAGCCAAATAGCTAGAAAATGGTGGTTTTGGTTTACTAGAATCATCAGCATATTATTTTAGCTCGGTGGAAACTAAATTCAATTCTTTTCCTCAGGATCCCTCGAGTGGAAATAGGGAACGAAGTAACTAGATTAGACAGATTTGGGATAATAGAATCCCCCTCCTCTAGAGGGATCATCTAGAAAGCGAGTGGCTTTGGGTGTCTTTAACAAGAAAAGCTGACATAGATGT